AAATGGTAAGATCTTTGGCGCAAGAAGAAGGGGTTGATCCGTATCATCTTGACGAGGATCCACATCGGTAGTTGTTGGCTGTTATGCGTCTTGTGCTGATCTGGTAACTGTTATGAATGTGGAGGAGTGGGGGAACCAAAGGGCACTTTCCTATACCACAAAGAATAGAATTTAGATCTTCAAAAAGCATGTTTGAAGGACCCACGGGGCGGTAACTAGAAGGGAGGAGATCCCGTTCTCCTTTTTTTTTTATAGAAAGTAGCTCTTTTGTTTGTTCTCCTATTGTGACTTACTGTATTGTTGTAACATTAGTGGATGAACCGCGGAATGTCTACTAAGAGAATAACTCCTATGAAGAAGGTCAACCCTTTGGTGGGTGAGGTTAGCTTCTTTATTGCTCTGTTCACTGTAGTCTTCTTGTTAGCATTAGCATGCGTTCCTAGTTACCTAATTAGAATACCTAAAATCGTAGTTCCCAGAACGGGTCAACTCTTCAGAGTCATGCTGATAGCAGGGTTCAACTCCCGGGGAAGACACCATATAAAGAAGATCTGTTACCACTACTTGACTGAGAAACTTACCCGAAGGTTGGACTGCTCTCAGGCGAATGATTGCTGCTGTTCTTCTTCTCTTGTTAGTGCTATCTGCACTAAACTCCCGGGGACGGAGAGCATTCCCACACGAACGAGTTTTCCAACTATTGTTCTTTCGTTTCTCCGAAGCTTGGAAACAGGGGTTAGGTAAGCTCTTCCTAACGCAAGGTAGTCCAGCTAACTTTATTAAGAAGAAAACTCACAGTAAAGGCGAGGGAATAGACCCTCCTATTATTATTATGTATGTGCACCCGGGCACACCTCCTCTTAACAACAAAAGAAAACCAACTGCCCCGAACAGCTGGTTAAAGCAGGCTCTACTAGGGTGAGTTAGCTTCCATGGCACCAAACTCTTCTCGTCATTGGGAGAATTGGGAAGAGAGAAGGCCAGCCTCCCACTATGTGAAAGAAGAGCTTTTTCTCTCATATTCACTTCTATAGAATAGGTAGTTCGCTTAGCCGCAGCTGAAACCATAGATCTTGCCCGGGATGCTCCCAAGGTAGGACTCCTAAATTGGAAAAAGAATGGAGGGACTGATTCTTGGTCCTCTGCTATGAATGATTTCATGTCTTCAAAGTGCAGGACTTGAGGACATCAGATATATGGGACACTTCGTCACATGGTCTAAGAAAGATGATGAGGCCTCTTGTATTTCCAGAAAAGTGGATAGAGCTCTTGCTAATTGTAAGTGCTTTGGCTCTCTGCCTTTATCTGAATCTGAAGTTGAATTCACCCCCAAGGGCCTCTCTGATCATAGTGCCTGTGTGGTTAGAACAGGGGTGCATATCCTTCCTTTTTCAACTTCATGACTGAACTCCCACTCCCCGAGTTCCACCCTATTGTGAGTAAGGTGTGGCAAACTGATGTCAAAGGCGATCCCATGTAGAAAGTCTGTGCAAAACTTAGATTGGTGAAATACGACCTCTCTGAGATATATGGTTTATGCCGGAAAGGTACGAAGTTGGACTAATTTGGAAACATTGGGCAATTTACTTTATACTTCTATTGCTGCTCAGAAGAAATAGAGGGATCAGAGACAGTCACTGTTGGAAACTGGGGAGTTGGCTGATAAAGATGGACAGTAACGATCGCGTAATATAAATTCTTCGGCCTCGTCATCGAAAGCGGCTTCCAATTGCTCGGAAATTCTAAGCTATATGGGGGACTTGGATGGTGAGCAAAAACAATTGATCAAGAAGTTGGTCAACTTTCGCATGAAAGAAGGTAAAAAAACAAGAGTTCGTGCTATTGTTTATCAAACTTTTCATCGCCCCGCTCGAACTGAACGCGATGTAATCAAACTTATGGTTGACGCCCTAGAGAATATAAAGCCCATATGCGAAGTGGAAAGAGTAGGAAGAGCAGGTACTATTTATGATGTCCCTGGGATTGTAGCCAGGGATCGTCAACAAACCTTAGCTATTCGTTGGACCCTTGAAGCAGCTTTCAAACGACGTATAATCTACAGGACAAGCTTAGAGCAATGTTCATTTGATGAGATACTGGATGCTTACCGAAAGAGGGGAATTGCACGTAAGAAAAGGGGGAATCTTCATAGACTGGCTTCCACCAATCGAAGTATCGCGCATTTCAGATGGTGGTAAAGTGAGACCACAAAAAGAGCTCTTCCGAATGATAAATAAAAAAAGTGCTTAGTTTCGTTGGAAAAACCAACGCAAATCTCATATTTACTTTATAAAGCCGGATATATAAAAGGTTGGAGAGAGTGACTTTATGAAATTCTCTTATGTTATGTAAGTAGCTATGTAGTTAGTTAGTCTTTTTTTTCTAGTAAGCCTCTTCCCTGTGTATTAGCCCCCCTTTTTTCAAAAAAGAAGCCCCAGCTCCCTAAGAGGGACCCTTCTCTGATAAGGAAGGAAACAAAAGAATCTCAATTTTACGACAA